ATGGAAGAAGGGGAGGTAAGAAAGAAAGAGGGAGATGTAAAAATAGAGAGGGCTTTCGAAACGAAGGGGACTAAACATAAACGGGAACTCTTCTGGTTTGAATTTGTTGAAAAACTTCCTGTGATCCTTCTTTTTGATTATAAAGATTGGAATCGACCATTACGATACATAAAAAACAACGATAGGGATTTTAAAGGGGCTGTAAAAAGCGAAACGTCACAATATTTTTTTGATACATGCCGAAGTGATGGAAAACAAAGAATCTCTTTTACATATCCGCCCAGTTTGTCAACTTTTTTGGAAATGATACAAAGACGAATAGACGAGTTCACGCTCAAAAAACCACCCTATGATGAACTGTATAATCATTGGGTTTATACAAAGAAAAAAAAAAAGAACAAGATAAAAAACGAATTACTTAATAGAATTAAGGCTCTAGACATGGGATTTCTTTCTCGGGATATACTTGAAAAAAGAACTAGATTGGTTAAGGATAATGATAATGATAAGACTCAAAAAAAAGACCGGCCTAATCAAAAATTATACTTGTCTCAAGAGTATGATCCTTTTTTGAACGGACCATATCGTGGAACACCCCAACAGCGGTTTTCACCTTCAATCAGAAATAAAACAAATTTTAGAAAGACAGTTAAAATGAATAAGATTCATGGTATCCTTCTTTTTGGTACTGATGACACCGATTACCAAGACTTTAAACAGAAAGAATTTGAACAGAAAGTGGATCCATTTTCTAAATTTGACCAGAAAGTGGACCCATTTTCTAACAAAGAATTTTCACCAGAAATTAATATTGTTTTAACTTTCCTCCGTAAATTTATTAGAAAAACAAGCTCGAGTCTCGGTCTCAATTTGAAGATTTTAAAAAATTATAAAGAAGAATTTTCAACTTTGATGCCCTTAGAACTTAATATTCTTTCAACTTTCCTCCGTAAATTTGTTATAAAAACAAGCTTGAGTCTCAATTTGAGGGTCCCTTCTTTATTTTCTGAAAATAAAAAAAGAAAAAAAAAATCGATTGGAATTGGAATCAAAGAAATCGATAAAAAAGTCCCTCGATGGTCATCCAAATTAATCAGCGAAATGGAAGCAGAATTTCTCGACTATGCATATGGGAAAGTGTCGAAAGAACCCCATCTTTGCTCAAGAGCACTGAAAGAAATAGTGCTATCTAAAGAGCCTAAAAATTTGGCTGATCCCTATGCGCGCCGAGACTACGCGATTTACCTAGATATATTGAAAGAGCCAGATTTTGAGCGAGACCTAATCATGAGTTCTACACGCGCTCAAAGGCGGAAAGTTATTATTTTGAAACTGCTTCACCCAAAGCCGCAGTCCCCGCTTTTTTGGGGCAGAATCAAAAGTGTTCTCGGTTATTTTTTTACTCATCCAATAAAATTTATTTTTATAAATTGGATGGGTAAAAGAACAAAATCCAAAATTTTGAATTCTACAAAAAAACAGACAAAAACAAGAGAGGAAAAGGCAAAGATCGCATCCCAGGAAAAAAAAAAGGAAGAGCTAATGCAGATACAAGTGGAGAGCGCATGGGAAAACCTGCCATATGGACCGGGAATACGAAGTTCCTTATTACTAATGCAATCGTTTCTTAGAAAAAATATAAGTCTCCCTTTACTCATAATAGCTAAAAATATTGGCCGTTTGTTATTTTTGCAAGTTCCTGAGTGGGCTGAGGATTTTCAGGAATTGAATAGAGAAAGGCATTTTCCATGCACCCATCTTGGTGTTGGACTAAACGATCCAGAGGTTTTGGCCCATTGGGCGGAAGAAGGTTTTGACATAAAAATCCTATATCCTTTCCGCTTGAAACCTTGGCACAGATCTAAGCTAAAAGCTCCTCGCAGAAATCGAATCAAAAAGAAAAAAAAACGAAATGTACAAAAGGAAGTGGAAAAGAAAGTGGAAGATGATTTTGGTTTTTTAACCATTTTGGGAATGGAAACTGAATATCCTTTCGGTTCTCCCCGAAAAAGATCTTCTTTGATGACTTCCTTTTTTAAACCCATTTTTAAGAAACTAGGAAAACAAATGAAAAAAAAGAAGGCTTTTGAAGATTTAAAAGTTCTAGGGGTTTTCAAAAAAGTAATATCAGAATTCTCAAAGAGAAATCAAATTCCATTAGTTAGATCGAAAAAAATAGATGAATCAAGTGAAACTAAAAAAGATTCTACAATCAACAATCAGATAATTGAAGAATCTTTTACTCAAATTCGATCTATAGATCGGGCAAATTCTTTACAGACAGAACAAAAAATGAAGAATCTAACGGAACAAGAAATGAAGAATCTAACTGATAGAACAAGCACAATCAAAAATCAAATACAAAGACTTACAAAAGATAAAAAAAAAGAAACTTCCGGAATAAATCGTAGTACAAATTCTAATGTAGAATCACAACCACTAAAAAGGATTTGGCAAATATTAAAACGAAGAAACGCTCGATTAATCAGCCAATTCCATTATTTAAAATTACATTATTTTCTCAAAATTTTTATTGAAAAAATATACATAGATATCTTTCCACGTATCATTAATATTACCAGAATCAATACACAACCTTTACCAGAAAAAATTCTTGAGAAATACATTTCTAATAATGAAAGAAATCAAAAAAAAATGAACTTTTTTTCAGTTTCGACTATCAAAAAGGCACGTTCTAATAATACTATTAGAACTAGTAAGAAGAATTCACATATCTTTTATGACTTATCTTCCTTGTCGCAAAGAGATGTATTTTTCAAATTATCACAACCCCAAGCTATTAACTTGTCTAAGTTAAGATCTGCTCTTCAATATCATGGAACATCTTTTTTTCTTAAGACTGCAATAAAGGATTCTTTTGAAATACAGGGAATATTTCATTCCGAATTAAGGCATAAGAAACCTCGAAGTTATGATCAATGGAAAAACTGGTTAAGAGGCCATCCTCAATACAACTTATCTCCGATTAGATGGTCTAGATTAATACCACAAAAATGGCGAAATAGAGTCAATCAACGTTGTACGGCTGAAAATCAAGATTTTCAAAAATGGAGTTCAGATGAAAATGAAAAAGACCTATTATTTCATTACACAAATCAAAATTTGTGTAAAGTCTATTCAGTACCAAATCAACAAGAGAATTTTCAAAAATACTATAGATATGGTCTTTTATCATATAAATCTCTTAATTATGAAACTAAGAAAGACTCATCTATTTATGGATCAACATTACAAGTCAATAAGAAGAAAAATCTTTCTTATAATTACACTATACACAAATTATTTAATGGTAATGAGGATATTGATTTCAATAATTTTCTAAGAAAGGCTAATATTATTGATAGTGACAAAAAGCCAGATCAAAAATATTTTGATTGGAAAATGAAAAATTTTGCTCTAAACCAATTTGATATTGATAATGATAATAAAGCTTTTCAGTATATTCAAATTCGTCAAAATCCAGAAATCAATCCACCCAATTCCAAAGAAATCTTTTTTGATTGGATAAAAATAGATAAAGAAAAACTAAGGAACCCCGTAACAAATTGGGGCTGCGAACCTTGGTTCTTCCCAGAACATGGGCTACTTTATACTGCATATAAAGTGAAACCGTGGATTATACCAAGTCCACTTTTTCTTGGAAATTTGTCTTTCCCTATTAGTTTTAGTGAAACTAATAAAGAGATTCAAACTCAAAAAAATTGGGATTTTATACCCATTGAAAAAAGACTCCTTGTATCAAAGACAGGAACAGAAATTATAGAAACATCTTCTGAGGTGTTGTACATGAAAATAGGTGGCGAAGCTTTTAGAGGAAGAATAAGAACCCCCGATTTAGTTCAGTATTGGCTTTTTCAATTGAAATGGCACAATTATTTTGTGGGGGAAACAATACCCGGACTAATGAAACAATTTTCAGCCCAGCTAGAGTGGAATCTAAATTACCAAAAAGTGAGCAGGTGGGTGATAACCTATCTGAGCAATAACCTATTCAGTATAAATCAACATCTCATTCACTATGAAACTACACTAGAGATGGGTGAGCTGGGGCAACTTGAGGTAGTGATTCTCGAATCGAATCGTCTGTATCTAGGAACTTATAGCCAAATTATTATGTATCAGACCATACGCATTTCATTGGTTGATCAAAGTAAGCAAGAAATGAATCAAAAATACCGAAACCAAAGATATCTTAGCCATCAAAGAAGAACAGGAAATAGAAAGAAAAATCATTATGATTTTCTTGTTCCCGAAACTATTTTATCATCTAGACGTCGTAGAGAGTTGAGAATTCTAATTTCTTTCAATTTAAAGAATAGGAATGGTGTGGATAAAAATCCAATACTTTGCACCGAGCCTAAGATAAGAAACTGGGGTTTATTTTTGAATAAAAGTAAACATCTTGGTAGAAAGCAAAAAAAATTAATGAAATTCTTAATGAAATTTAAGTTCTTTCTTTGGCCCAATTATCGATTAGAAGATTTAGCTTGTATGAATCGTTATTGGTTTGATACCAATAATGGGAGTCGTTTCAGCATGTTAAGGATATATATGTATCCACGATTCAAAATTCGTTGACGGTACATTCTTTCTCTATATTCCCTTGTATCAAGCTTTCAAAGGGCTCATTCAAGACTTACTCGAACAATACCCTATAATTCTAATTATAGGGTATTATGAAAGGAAACAAAACGGCGTAACATATGCCTTGTCTTATATCCCAGTTTCATATAAAATGCTACGATACTAAGTCAATGACGTATCAATTAGATCTACAAATGCATCAAGGAAATCTTCGTAATTTTAGGTTTCAGTTATTCACTTTTGGGAGTGTAAAAACCCTCTTTTTATATCCCTATCCGAATCAAATTCAAAATTGGATTGATTCATATTAATTGATAAAATAAGCAATCCATAAAGAAATTCAAATTCTTGTGTATACTACATTAAAATAGCCGGTATTATTATTACTGATCAATCAAATTCATATCTGTTCTGTAAAAGGGGGAGGGGAAATTCTTTTATGCTAAAAGATGCATTCGTTTCAATTATTTTGCAAGAGGAAAACAAAGAAAACAGGGGGTCCGCTGAATTTCAAGTAGTTAATTTCACCAATAAGATACGGAAACTTACTTTACATTTGAAATTGCACAAAAAGGACTATTCGTCTCAGAGAGGCCTGCTAAAAATTCTGGGAAAACGTCAACGGCTGCTGGCTTATTTGTCAAACAAAAACAAAATACGTTAGAAAGACTTAATTGGTCAGTTGAATATTTGAGAAACAAAAAACAAAAGCTGATTAATTTGAAGAGTTGGTTTGAATTATTCGCTTCAATCGTAATGAACTTCTTTTCGCTTTCAGCAATTCATGGAAGAATGAATCGGGAAAAAACCTATGACTACGCCAGTTACAAGAAAAGACCTCATGATAGTCAATATGGGTCCTCACCACCCATCAATGCATGGTGTTCTTCGACTCATTGTTACTCTAGATGGAGAAGACGTTATTGACTGTGAGCCAGTATTGGGTTATTTACATAGAGGTATGGAAAAAATTGCGGAAAACCGAACAATTATACAATATTTGCCTTATGTAACACGTTGGGATTATTTAGCTACTATGTTCACCGAAGCAATAACTGTAAATGCACCGGAGCAGTTAGGCAATATTCAAGTACCTAAAAGGGCCAGCTATATCAGAGTCATTATGCTGGAGTTAAGTCGTATAGCTTCGCATTTGTTATGGCTTGGCCCTTTTATGGCGGATATTGGGGCACAGACCCCTTTCTTCTATATTTTTCGAGAAAGAGAATTGATATATGACCTATTCGAAGCTGCCACCGGTATGCGAATGATGCATAATTTTTTTCGTATCGGAGGGGTAGCTGCTGATTTACCTCATGGATGGATAGATAAATGTTTGGATTTTTGCGATTATTTTTTAACAGAGGTTGCTGAATATCAAAATCTTATTACACGCAATCCTATTTTTTTAAAACGAGTTGAAGGAGTAGGCATTATTGGCGGAAAGGAGGCAATAAATTGGGGTTTATCGGGACCAATGCTACGAGCTTCCGGAATACAATGGGATCTTCGTAAAGTTGATCAGTATGAGTGTTACGACGAGTTCGATTGGGAAGTCCAATGGCAAAATGAGGGGGATTCATTAGCTCGTTATTTAGTACGAATCAATGAAATGGCAGAATCCATAAAAATGATTCAACAGGCTCTAGAAGGAATTCCGGGGGGGCCCTATGAGAATTTAGAAATCCGACGTTTTGATACACTAAGAGATCCGAAATGGAATGATTTTGACTATCGATTTATTAGTAAAAAACCTTCTCCGACTTTTGAATTGTCGAAGCAAGAACTTTATGTGAGAGTTGAAGCCCCAAAAGGAGAATTGGGAATTTTTCTGATAGGGGATAAGAATGTTTTTCCTTGGAGATGGAAAATCCGACCACCGGGTTTTATCAATTTGCAAATTCTTCCTCAGCTAGTTAAAAGAATGAAATTGGCTGATATTATGACGATATTAGGTAGCATAGATATCATTATGGGAGAAGTTGATCGTTAAAATGATAATTGATACAACAGAAGTACAAGCTATCAATTCTTTTTCGAGATTGGAATCCTTAAAAGAAGTCGATGGGATCATATGGATGCTTGTTCCCATTTTCAGTCTTGTATTAGGAATCACAATAGGTGTACTAGTAATTGTTTGGTTAGAAAGAGAAATATCTGCAGGGATACAACAACGTATTGGACCCGAATACGCCGGTCCTTTTGGAATTCTTCAAGCTCTAGCAGATGGTACAAAATTACTTTTCAAAGAGAATCTTCTGCCATCTCGAGGAGATATTCGTTTATTCAGTATCGGACCATCCATCGCAGTCATATCAATTCTACTAAGTTATTTAGTAATTCCTTTTGGCTATCATCTTGTTCTAGCTGATCTCAGTATCGGTGTTTTTTTATGGATTGCAATTTCAAGTATTGCTCCCATTGGACTTCTTATGTCAGGATATGGATCAAATAATAAATATTCCTTTTTAGGCGGTTTACGAGCTGCTGCTCAATCAATTAGTTATGAAATCCCATTAACTCTATGTGTGTTATCAATATCTCTACGTGTGATTCGTTGAGACATAAAATTGACCCTACTTCTTTTCTTTCTAGAAAGGGCCTTTGCTGAGTTGAATATATATTTTTCTTTTTGATTCATCATTCGAGTTGATGAACTAAACCAGATAGTTATATGAGTGAAAGAAACAGCTTCTAAATTTGCAGTAAAAAGATGGAATCTCATTTTCTATGTACAAGAGTGAAGTGAAAGTAAACATAAACATTAGAAGCTGTTTACCCCAAGATTGGTTAATTAGTGATCATGGCTTGAAGCGGGTGCAAAAGATCAACTATATGGGTTTTTTACTATCTATTACCATACATGTATTACCCTAACGGCGGATTCGCAAAAGA